AGCTCTTCAAGAAACAACCGATTTCCTCTCTCGCTACCAATTGATCTTCAAACTGACCTTTTCTTTCTATGAATGAATTAAATTAAGCTTATTGTTTCATCTTGCTCCTGAAATGGAATAAAAGAAATAAATAGCTTTAGAGATTCTTATTCTTCTTTTTATGTTTATTTTTTGTCTGTTTTCTGTTTATAGTTCGTTCTTTTCTTTCAGATCAATCGGAAATGTCGGAATAGATCTTTTCATTTTCACGGGTCAAAGAAATCAAAATACTTCGAATACTTTTTTTTCTATTTACTTTTTCTCTATCAGAAAAAAAGCGAATTTCTTATTTTTTACTTACTACTTAATTCTTAATGAAAATTCCATACAATATTCAATAAAAAAAAATAGGAAACTTGAAATGAAAGTTCCTTTCACGCATGCATTCTCCATCCCATTGTCGGAACAAAAATATGGATGCATGGATTATAGAAATAGTTGGTGGTACATGAAGCCACACTCTATCGAAATTCATTCCGTTTTGGAATCAAAGAAAAAAAAGATATGGAAAATAGCTTTTTTGTTGTGATTTGAAATAAAAGCTTTCTCCTCTCTAGGAGGAAGAGGCTAGCCAATTTATTCCTATGGAATAGCTAGGAAGACAAAGATTTAATCGGAAATATCGACAAATTCAGAGTTTAAAGAAATAAAAAAGGTCAACTGTTCCAATTTAATCTCTATCAAATTTTAATATCAGAATAGCGGGTATAGTCATGATTCAATAGGTCAGGTCCACTTACTTTTTCATTTGTTTATTTCGAATCTTTCCATTTCAATGAATTTCATTCAAATAATAGAAAATCGGAATAGTTGCGGATTCGGGAAACGACTTATCTTATCATTATACTTATATTATCATTATAATAGAATGAATATTAGTTCAACTTTATAACTACTATTGCTTTTATAACTACATATTACTAGAGTATATTACTAAGTATAATTTATTATACTTGGAAAGTTGCTTCCTTTGTACTTTTAAAATATCAACAAACAATATCTCTATTCCCCGTTCAAATCAAACAAATAGAATGGAGTTTTCTGAAAAACCTCAAAAGCCCCTTATCGGATTTGAACCGATGACTTACGCCTTACCATGGCGTTACTCTACCACTGAGTTAAAAGGGCCCAATTCTTGACTGAGTCATTATCTATATACATAGAAAATAGATCTATGTACATCTATTCCATATACTAAGTTATTATATACTATACAATAATAGAATAGCAGTTAGATACTTGGTTCGAAATGCGGTCGGTAATGGGTTAACTTAACCTCATTTTTTTTTCTAGTAGACAACTGAACGGATTCTTGAAACTGAAAGGATTCTTTCAGTTCATATTATATGGAGTTCTATAATTTAATTAATTAATATTTAATAATTTTTTTATAGAGAATGAATGATTCATTCATTAAATTGAAATGACAAAACAATTCTATAGAGTCATGTAAGACGGAAAGATCTTTTGAATCTAATTTTTCAATTAGAATTATATTGACAATTTCAAAAACTGTTCATACTATGAACATAGTATGATGGCAGTTGGGCACGTATGCCCCCATCGTCTAGCGGTTCAGGACATCTCTCTTTCAAGGAGACAACGGGGATTCGACTTCCCCTGGGGGTAGGTTACTACAAAAGGAAGTTGATCATAGATTATCAATAAGCCTAAAATGGAATTGATTCTTCCTGGGTCGATGCCCGAGCGGTTAATGGGGACGGACTGTAAATTCGTTGGCAATATGTCTACGCTGGTTCAAATCCAGCTCGGCCCAAAAATTTGCTCATCCATTATGAGATGAAGATATTTGTCCTCCCGAAACAGCTGATACACGCAATTATATACTCTATTTTTTTTGTTGCTCTATTTATTTGTTTCGGGAAATGGAAACTTAATAATCATAATAATGATTATTAAGTTTAATATAGTAAAGTAGAAAGAAAAAATCAAATTCTTTGTCTTTATTGAAAGATCGATTTTTCAATAAAAAAATTGACTAGTAATTTGTTTTGTGTCGTTCTTACTAAAGTGCATATTCATGTGGAGATCAATAGATCACCCGCATCTCTGTTCCAACAAGCAAATTTTAATTAAAAATAAAATGATTAATGATTTGAGTCATAAAAAAAAAATGATGTATACTTTAGTTCCCTGGGATTGTAGTTCAATTGGTTAGAGCACCGCCCTGTCAAGGCGGAAGCTGCGGGTTCGAGCCCCGTCAGTCCCGACGGATCCAATAATCAATAAATATATCAATTCATCTTTCCACCTTTTTGCAAAAGGACAACAAACAATAGAATTTCACTTTCAGATAGTCATTTTTTTGATGATTCTTAGTTCTTTTTTCTTTCCCTTTTGCTTTTTTTGATTTTGTTCTCATCAAACAAATATGAAAATTTTCATTACTTGAACTAGTAACGGATTTCGAGGCGAGATACGTTGATTAGTACTAGAACAATTTTGATTGGTGAGATCCTATCTTAGGATTCCAAGATATACCTTATTGGGTTTGGTTTTTCAATTTCTCGCGTCTATCTAATGCAAACAAATTTCATATGCTTTTCGGAAGTACATGCACAAATGGAACTTGTTGAAACATTCTATATCATTTAAATTGCCCGTTGACCTTGTGATATATGCGCCCTAGTAAAAACCCCAAGCAAAAAAAGGGGGAGAATAGTAATAAAAGAAAGATCAAACAACTATCCTTTCCTTTTTCGAACTTTTGTAATGAAGAATCGTTTTTTTTTCTTTCCTTCTTTTTTATTTATTAAAAGAATTTTAATAAATAAGAATTTTGTTTGTAATTTTAGTATTTTTGTTGAAAGTTCTATCAAAAAAAGACCAAACATCCTAAAAAAATGAATTTGATAGAATTTCTATTTTTTGTACCAAGACTCGTCTTTTTCACACTTTTTTGTAAGAAAAAAAGTAAATCATTAAAAAAAAAGAAAACCAAAAGGGATTTTCGAACTTAACTTCTTACCCCCTTTTCTATTTTCCTTTTTTTTATTGTTTTTTGGTTTTGTAACCGGTGGAAGTGGAAAAGTGAAACTTCATTAGATGATTGATTGTACAAGGAATACGACAGGTTATAAAAAAAAGAATGATAAATAAAAGAATTCTTGATTTGACAAATTCGATTTTTCTTTTTTTGGATTCAGTTCAGTATGGATAAAAGATCTTCCTATGTTATACTATTCAATTCGCGACGGCGAATTGATATGATTGATATGATAACTCAGATATTGTTATTCATGATATGAATCTGATTCAATATCATCAAGATGGAATTCATCCCATTTAATTTAAAGGTCAATTTTTGATCATCTCTATGGGATTAAATCCCGAGTTAATGCGAAGTAAAAAAAAGATGAGATTATGGAAGTAAATATTCTCGCATTTATTGCTACTGCACTATTCATTCTAGTTCCTACTGCTTTTTTACTTATTATCTATGTAAAAACGGTCAGCCAAAATAATTAATTTGAATGAAACTTGACTTCGTAGTTCTTTATCAATGATTGAAAAATAGAAAGAAAAAAGGATTCCAATTTCGTTTCTTAACGGAAATGAGCAGGCTAGAATCAGCAATATTCGATGAGATTTGATAGTATGGTAGAAAGAAACATATGAATCTTTCTACCATACTGTCGATTCGATTAGTCTTTTTTGTTCGTGTAGGAAGTTGGACTATAACCATAATAAAGATACAGACTTAGTTTAATATTGATCAATCCAGAATATGTATCTTCATATATGTTATGTACATAGCGACCCCAATTCGATTTTTTTGCTACATATATTTGATCTATTTGTATTGATTCTGATCAATCCGAAATAATCGAAAGGCAATTCTTACTTTTTTTACAGCTCGAATTCTTAGATTTCGGATTCTTTCAAATAGAAATCCCAGTATTTGCCAAACGAATCAAAGAAACAAATAAAAGTAAAGTACGGTATATATTAATAAAAAAACCAACTTAGTAATTTAATTTTTTTATCATTGCCAACCCAAAAAGGAAAAAAGTGAATTGATTGACTGGTGGATAGATGCTCAAATAGAGTTCTATAGGAATTATTGAATGTTTTATTGACATTTTTCTTTTTATCTTGAAAAACACTTTTCGGAGTGATCTATAAAATAAATGATACAGTTTTATTCCTCAACTAAAAACTCAATTAATTTAGTTAAGTAGTATTTCTAGAGTCCACTTCTTCCCCATACTACAAGTGAAAGAGAAAATGTAAAGACGACCATTAAAGCAGCCCAAGCGAGACTTACAATATCCATATGAATTTTTGTCCCCTATTTCTATGAATATGAAGGAATTTTTCCATTATTGTTTCCTAATAATAGTGAAATCCATGGTACAGAGTCAAAAAATTTTCGGACTATTAATTTAATGAACCAATCCAATATCTGACAGAGACTCTTTTGAATTTGTATACAAACTCTATATCCGCTTTTCTACAATTACTAACTATTAATTACTAAAATATTACCTCTTGTAGAATTCAAGGCCCAGTCAGTAACCACTCCAATAGGAATGGAGAGGTCTCGGTAGCCTTTCCACTACTTACTTGAATCTTTCCTTGAATCCTAGAATAATTTCGCTTTTGAAAACCCCCAGATACTTAAAATCAAGTATGGATTAAGAGACCCTTTTCTCTTTTTCTTCGGCTGGAGAAGAATCTAGCGAGTTATAGGTTATAGCAGTTGATAAGGGATTTCAAGTCTTTTGTTAATTCGAATCAGGCGACACCCGGATTTGAACTGGGGAAAAAGGATTTGCAGTCCTCCGCCTTACCACTCGGCCATGCCGCCAAAACGAGACAAAATAGACGAAAATATTACCTTTTCGTTTCGAATGGATTACTGAATTTTTTTTATTTATTGTACTTGCATTTTGAATCCCCTTTCCTTGATAGCCCTTCCACTACTTACTAAAACTCAA